ATAGTATCAATGAGTATTTTCCAAGTTAGAAGAAAGGGGGAATCACTCAATTTCCTGGATTATATATATTTCTGTAGATTTGATATCGTACAAATACTTTCGATACTCTATTTACCTATTTATTTTAATATCTCAGAAAAATGGAAATTTTTTATAAGTTCGTTCTATTTAATCAATAAAATGAGATTCCCCCCTTTTTTTGTTTGTCCACTACTTTATTGTACGTAAGAAAATTCTACGTAATAAATCGAAAAAAAAAAGTTCTGATACATCTGGAAAAGCGAAACCAAGACTAGGAGTTTTAGACGAACAGGATCAAAAATCATTACTCTTTCGACACAAGAAAAGGAATTTTCTACACCCCCTTTCTTGTGTCGAAGACTAGAAGGACGAATAATGCCTCCTAGTCTTATTTGTTCCCCGCAACTCTAGTTTGTTCTATTACCCGCTTACTTATGCCTTACTTATGCTAATATCTATCCCAATTTATGCTAATATCTATCCCAATTTTATTCTATTTGAAATAGAATAAAATTGATACATTTTATGACATTGAAATCTGGCAATAGTAATATAGTCGTACTAATTCAATTTGGCTAAAAAAACAAAGAAAGAGATGGTAAAGTCATAAAGTCAAATAAAATAGTCCTCTTCAAACAAAAATCTACCTATTATGACTAGTAATACGGTACAAGGGATTCCCGAAAGCTCATAGAAAAAAAGCAAGTAAATAAAAGGTTTTTCAGAATTTCATTTTTTTGTTTTTTTATCATACATAATTGACAACAATAATTTGGTTCTTTTTACGAACCTGATGTCGATAAATCCACGAGTCTAGAAATTCATTTCGGCCAATTGAACTTTCTCGAACTGTTTCTTTTTAAGAACCAAAAAGATTTGTGCCAAAATAACAGATGCCAAGAAGAACAAAAGACCTTGGACACGTAATGGATCTTGAAGTACTATTTCTGCATCTCCCTGACCAAATCCACCCACATTAGGATTACTTGTTAATGGTTGATCAAATTTGATGGATTCACCCTCTGAAACAAGGAGTTCTGGTCCTGGAGGGATAATATCAACCACTTGACGTCCATCCGATGGATCTGTTATGGTTATTTCATATCCCCCTTTTTCTTTTCGTATGATTTTACTTACTATACCCGCTCCTGTAGCATTATAAACTGTATTGTTACTCTTGCTTCCGTCAGGATAAATCTGACCCCTTCCCCTATTGCCACCTACGTATATAGGATATTTTAAGAAGTGAACATCTTTCTTAGTAGCGGGGTCGGGGGAAAGAATAGGAAAGGCAATTTCACTATATTTCTGACCAGGGACAGGCCCTATCACAAGAATATTTTTTTGATTAGGGCGATAGCTCTGAAAAGACAAATTGCCTATCTTTTCTTTCATCTCGGGAGAAATACGATCGGAAGGAGCTAATTCAAACCCCTCTGGTAAAATAAGAACAGCCCCTACATTCAAACCCCCTTTCTTACCATTAGCAAGAACTTGTTTCACTTGCTTATCATAAGGAATTCGAACAACTGCTTCAAATACAGTATCCGGAAGTACTGCTTGTGGAACCTCAATATCCACGGGCTTATTAGCTAAATGGCAATTGGCACATACAATACGCCCAGTCGCTTCTCGTGGATTTTCATAACCCTGCTGCGCAAAAATGGGATATGCACTTGAAATGGATGTCCGAGTTATGATATATATCATAAGCGATACGGAAATAGATCGAGTAATCTGTTCCTTTATCCAAGAAAAATTATTTCTAGTTTGCATGGTCTAATCATTGATCCGAAAATTTCTACAATAAATTGGGTAGGTCGCTAGTATAGTTCCCTATCCACGATTTTGCTATTTATTGGAATCATTTTACTGGAATACTATAGTATGAAAAGTATGAAAATCCCCCGGATAGAAAGTTTTTAATGCTTATGTAGAACTACAAAGAAAGAAACATTCTAATTGGATTAAATTAATATTGGTGGATCATTTATCAATCATTCATTGAATGATAAATAACTACAAGTGACGGAGATACACGATTTAAATAACGGAAAATCCAATATTTAAAAATAGTATCGAGGATAACTGGAAAGGTGGAAACAAGACCAGATATAATTTGATCATTATGAACAAATCCAAAATCTTTGTAGACAGAACCAATCATTAGTTCCCAACCGTGGGGTGAATGAAATCCGATACATAAATCGGTTAATAAAAGAATTGAAAAAGCTTTTACTGTATCACTTAAGTTATATAGGAATTCCTGAGCCCAAGAGTTAAGAATAACAAGTTCTTCATTACCTAAAATTGAATAACCGCTTAGAATACCAAAACAGATTATATTTGTCGAGAAGTGCAAAATCGTATGGATACGATCCTCGTTGTGTATCTTGATTAATTGGATCGTTTCTTTGTGAATTGCTATAGAAAGCTTTTGTAGATCTGTCTCTGAGTATTCCTTGATCATTTCGTCCAAGAAGAGGATTTCCTCTAATTCTATGAACTTTTCTAGAATACTTTTTTCTTGAATATCATTCAAAAAAATTGCGGATTGACCAGTATTTGACCAATTTGTAACCCAAGATTCCATGCTTTTAGTAAATGAGAGAGAAATCCACCAGGGCAAAAATATTATAGATGCAAGATACAAAAGAGGAGTGAATGCTTTCTTTTTTGCCATTTTTCACCTGTGAATTTTGAATTAACCCACTGACTCTATGTGATCGAATATTTCTTTCAAACATGAGTTCTAGACAAGGTATCAAACCTATGAATCTATTTTAGTTGTAATTTTGTTTGAATCTAGAAACAATACAAAAATAGACTACGACTCCACTTCGAATTTGAATCAAGAAATAATCCAAAATATTGTTTCCAGATATCTCAATTCATCAAATTCCAACCAAGTGTCTCTTTTCGATGAATGACCGAAAGAAGTACTTTAAGAAATGAATTTTAAGAAATGAATATTATTGAGATTTTGAGACGAAAGAACTCCTATTTCGAAAAAATTCCAATGATTCCCCATAGCCAAGAATAGAATAATTGAGAGAAAGATATTGTGATGATCAAACAAATAAGCGGCAAAACAAGACAGAAATGGGCCAGTTATCATTATTAAGAAACCCCATTATTGGTTAGTAAGGAACACAAACGAAAGGATAAAAAAAGGTCGATTGACAAAAAGGAACTAATTTACAAGATATGATTTATTCGCATCTAAAGTATCACTTCCAACAAATATGAAACTTAACAAAAAAAGAGTTTTGTTTTATGGTTGTTCCATATACGTCGGCTTTGGCTCGACTGAACGTTCTGACGAAACTTCAGTTAAGTTATGTTATAGAAAAAACAGGATTCTTGTATTTTTTCCCTCCTGCTGAGAAAGCATTCGTTCTTCAGCCCAGTTCCTTTTAAAAGACTTCAATTGGTACGCGCAAGAAATAGGCCAATTCCGCAGCTTTTTGTTCAATTTCTCGTGGAGTCAAATTCTCATCAGTGCGAGTCAACGGAATAGCCCCCCGGCCTCTGATGTCCATATAAAGGACACGACGAGCATAAATACCCTCTTTAACTTCTATTCTAACGGATTGAATATCTTTTATGCGGAATCGGAGGAATATGCGACGGTTTTTTCCAGGAAATCCCCAACGAAAAATACATACTATTCCTTTCTTTCTATCGAATCGATCATAACCACTACCTACATTCCAGGAAATTGTGCACCACAAATAGGAACTAATAAAAAGACCCGCGATCCCGTAGAAAGACATCACGATCCCTTGTGGAAAAAAAATGATTTCCTGAGACGGAACAAAAGGTAGCAAATTTCTACCAAGATAACTGGAAATTCCAACCAATAAGAATCCTAATGAACCTAAAAAAACGATAAGGGCCCAGCAAAAATTACTTAGTTTTCGAGACCCCGTTATAAGTTCTATCCATATATGTTCTGATCGCCAACTCATACTTGATCCGATTGCATTTTATTGGAATTGAGAAAATACCCCAAATGGTTTTTACTTTTTTTCTTTCCGAAGGAATTCTCATCAACTAGCACTAGTTTGATGTGAACTAGCACTAGTTTGATGTGAACCTTTAGGAGTAATTCATCAAATTGGTTAGATCTAAAATAATAACATACTCTTCATATAATCCCAATATACATATTGATATACATATAGATCGACCAACTTTACATTTTAGGCATCTGACGATCCTGATCTATTTGAAACTAGCTAGAATTCATTTACCCATAGATCCTTTTCTGCAGGCATAAGAGCTTTTTCCTTTCTGTTCGGCGGAAATCACATGTTATACCACATTTCCCGAACTAAATATCTGTGTTATGCTACAAGTGTAAGTTTCAAAAAAAAAAACGGATAAGATTGGATTGGGTCTCCTTAGATCTAAACAATCTTGTTTTTTTGAACATGAAGAAATAAAGAAGCCATTGCAATTGCCGGAAATACTAGGCCTACTAAAGGCACTAAAATAGAGGGAAAGTTGAAAGTTGTCATAAAATGGGTACCTCGATTTACTATTTGTACCTGTTATTAGTTTTTTAAAATATCATTTTTTATATTTATACTAATTATAATTAAGAATTGTAATTATTATGAATTCGTAGTTATTATTAATTAATTCAATTTGAAAATTCTTAGTAGAGATATAAGTATCTATATATCTAAGTGAGTATATAGAATAAGTCCAAGGAATGTAGAACTAAATAAATGGACTTATTCATCTAAGCTAACTACTTGTTTGCTACAAATAACAAAATTGTTTGCTACAAATAACAAAATGTAACTTAGTGCGCTCTACTTGATTGAATTGGACTTCAAAGGAAAGAAGGCGTGGAGCTTAAATAACTCACTTAGAACACTTTTTAAAAGATTACGTGGTACGATTAGGTCGAATAAGCCCTTCTGGAATAAATATTCAGCCGCTTGTGAACCTTCGGGTACTGTTTTATT